ATATCTATGATCCGTCTTCTCTATAAAGGACCTGAAATACCTTGCTTACGTATCATTGGAAAGTGCATTAACATAAATACGGCAGTAAGAAGAGGTAATACAAAAGTGTGTAAACTATAAAAACGAGTCAAAGTGGATTGACCGACACTAGCACTTCCACGTAATAACTCTACCAAAGGCGATCCTATTACAGGAATAGCTTCAGGTACGCCTGTCACGATTTTTACTGCCCAATAACCAATTTGGTCCCGAGGTAAGGAATAACCAGTTACACCAAAAGATGCAGTCAATACAGCCAAAATCACACCTGTAACCCAAGTCAATTCGCGAGGTTTTTTAAATCCACCTGTGAGATACACACGAAATACGTGTAGGATCATCATTAGCACCATCATACTTGCTGACCATCGATGAACTGATCGGATTAACCAACCAAAGTTGGCTTCAGTCATTATGTATTGAACAGAGGCAAAAGCCTCTGTAACGGTCGGACGATAGTAAAAAGTCATAGCAAAACCGGTAGCCACTTGTACTAAAAAACAAGTAAGTGTGATCCCTCCTAGACAATAAAATATGTTGACATGAGGAGGAACATATTTACTAGTTATATCATCTGCAATCGCCTGAATCTCGAGACGCTCCTCGAACCAATCATATACTTTATTGAGATAGGTAAACCAAAGAGACTCCCCCTCTGAGAACCGTATATGAGAATTTCATCTCGTACGGCTCAAGCAAAAACACCCAAATAGTAGTTGCAACGGATATGGAATAGAAAGTTTGAAACTTCTTAGCCACTTGATTCAATCGTCCCTGAAGATACGAAGCGAAGGAACCAAAATCCGGAATCTCTTCTTTGTGATGATAATGCCAAAATATCAAGTTGGCTCATTCGTCTTTATGTTGATCGTTACAGGCCTCTTGAATCTTCTCTTCCCCTATTTATTTTATTTTGGATTTGTTGTTTTTGTTTGTGCGTAATACGGATTTACTATATGTTTTGTTTACTATTGATAGGAATTCTCTTGTGGAGACCCTATGAATCGATTGAAACCTCAGATTCATACTAGAACCACGATGATTCAATAAAGCGCCCAAGCTAAGCCCAAAGATTCTCTGAGTAAGAACCATTTGATCATCACTTATTCAATGAATGGATGGAATGACTAAAAATCCATAGAAACATTGGTCCTTCGGTCAAAATAAGCATAATTCTGAAGGAAGAAAAATCGTTCGATTTATGACTCGTTGTTTGAAAATTTGTTGGAGTCCGGTCGCGAGGTCTGAATAGTAGGTATGAATCATAGTTCAAATATTTCTTGATCTATTCCATATATTCCGTGCTCCAGATACTAGAATGAATATCCGACGAGGTAGAACCATCTCTATCGAGATGACAGACCTATTCTCTGTACTATCAATAGGATCAATTATAACAAGTCACACACTCATATTCCGGAAATACCGAAACAACGGAATTCCACGGTCGAACTACCAGAATGGCCTAGAAATCCGAGTCCTAAGTGATTCATTTTGGATTGAAAAGCTAGGACTTCATGGTTCTTATGGGACCTAACTCATTGAAATTCCATCCAGTAAAACGGAAGAATTATAAATCTCCAAAATAATAGATAGGAATATCGCAAATAGAGCCATTGCGACACCCATGAAGGGGGTAGTTCCCCATCCAGGAGCCACTTTACCATATTCCGAATTCAATGGTTTCAATAAATCCCCTGTAATAGTTCGTCTTGGCCCAGATCTAGAACTACCCTCAACGGTTTGTGTAGCCATAAATCCTATTGCATTGGTTGAGATCTGTTGACTTTGTATACTATTTCGTTGTAAATAAACGATCTTATCGTAGCGTAGATCGATCGTGGTCTTGAAATTATCTAATAATGGAAACAGCAACCCTAGTCGCCATCTCCATATCTGGTTCACTTGTAAGCTTTACTGGGTATGCCTTATATACCGCTTTTGGGCAACCCTCTCAACAACTAAGAGATCCATTCGAGGAACACGGGGACTAGTTGAAATAATGAACCTCCCATATTGGGGGGCTCATTACTTCAATTGAGATAATGAAAAATCATTTCATCTTTTTAGTCGGAACCTTAGGCGGTTCTCGAAAAAAGATAGCGAAAAAAATGATCCCTAAAGTCGAGACTAACAGGAATGTATAAACCAATGCTTCCATAGATTCGATCGTGGTTTACAATTATAGCTTCCACACCTATTCATTTGGGATCATTTCCCAGATAAAGAAAGGGCAAGAGTCAAAGAAAAGGCGATGATGAAAATCAAGATTTCTCCAATCCCTTATGTCAAATCAAAAAAAAAATCAAATAGAGGCGAAAGATACCAGAGCAATGTTGTATCAGACTACTTGTCTCTTTGTAGTTGGATCTCCAAGTTTTTGGAATGCCCCAAATTCCACTTGAGCATCCAAATCTGGGTCAATACCAGCAAAAACATCTCTGAACAAGGTTCTAGCGCCATGCCAAATGTGTCCGAAAAAGAAGAGCAAAGCAAACGTAGCATGTCCAAAAGTAAACCAACCTCTTGGACTGCTACGAAAAACACCATCGGATTTCAAAGTAGCACGATCTAATTCAAAAATTTCACCCAATTGGGCACGTCTAGCATATTTTTTCACAGTAGCGGGATCACTATAACTGACTCCATTGAGTTCGCCACCATAGAACTCAACAGTTACACCTACCTGTTCGACACTATACTTTGATTCTGCCCTTCTAAAAGGAACATCGGCTCTCACAATTCCGTCTCCGTCTACCAAAACTACTGGAAATGTTTCAAAAAAAGTAGGCATACGACGTACAAAAAGCTCATGCCCTTCTTTATCTCTAAAGATGGGGTGTCCTAACCATCCAACAGCTATTCCATCCCCGTTATCCATTGAGCCTGCTCTGAATAATCCCCCTTTCGCCGGATTATTACCGATGTAATCATAAAAAGCTAATTTTTCGGGAATTTTAGACCAAGCTTCCGACAAACTCAGATTTTCGGCTAGCCCGGCACCAACCCTTCGATATATTTCTTGCTGGAAGTATCCCTGATCCCACTGATAACGAGTGGGACCAAATAATTCGATCGGGGTAGTTGCTGAACCATACCACATAGTTCCAGCAACAACGAAAGCTGCAAAAAAGACAGCAGCGATACTACTGGAAAGGACCGTTTCAATATTGCCCATACGTAACCCTTTGTATAGACGTTGGGGCGGGCGGACACTAAGATGGAATAGACCCGCTAATATGCCCAATGTCCCCGCTGCAATATGATGAGAGGCTATTCCTCCCGGAACAAAAGGATCAAAACCTTCCGCGCCCCACGCTGGATTTACAGATTGTACTTTTCCGGTTAGGCCATAAGGATCGGACACCCATATTCCAGGACCATACAAGCCTGTTACATGAAATGCGCCAAACCCAAAGCAAGCCACCCCTGAGAGAAATAAATGAATTCCAAAGATCTTGGGCAAATCCAAAGAGGGTTTTCCCGTACGTTCATCACAGAATATTTCTAGGTCCCAATACACCCAATGCCAGATAGCTGCTAAGAAGCACAAGCCAGAAAACACAATATGTGCCCCGGCCACACCTTCGTAACTCCAAATACCCGGATTCGTTATAGTTCCTCCTGTGATACTCCAACCACCCCATGAATTGTTTATTCCTAAACGAGTCATGAAAGGGATAACGAACATACCTTGTCTCCACATTGGATCAAGAACGGGGTCAGAGGGATCAAAAACTGCTAATTCGTATAAAGCCATCGAACCGGCCCAACCAGAAACTAGAGCTGTATGCATTATATGGACAGAAAGCAACCGACCGGGATCATTCAATACGACGGTATGAACACGATACCAAGGTAAACCCATGGAAATACCCCTTTATCAAAGAAAAAATAGACACTATGTAACTTTATCGCATTGGAAAAGACTATGCTATGGACCTCACCTTTTCAGTGGATTATCCCGAAGCAAGGGTTAATATTTATTCCGTTCCGTTGGTAATAATTGAACAATTCTGTTCGTAGGAACAAAGAGAAGCAGATCTATTCTATACCCAATAAGTACCAATACGCAATGGGGGCTGGTCCCATTTTTTGTGAGCGAATGCATAGATACTTGTTCATCATTCAAACGATCCATTCGTAAGAATTTTTCTTTATTCATTCTGTCTTCCTCCATGAACCTTCGAATCTATGGATAAAATACGATAAACGGCAATATTATGAAGACAATAAACCCGTTGTTACGTTTCCACATCAAAGTGAAGTATAGTACTTAACCTCTTTTTCTTTAATTTAATGCCCATTGGTGTTCCAAAAGTACCTTTTCGGAGTCCTGGAGAGGAAGATGCAGTTTGGGTTGACGTATAGTGCGACTTGTCAGACATATTGGGTCATATGGGATTTCCCCGTTCTCTCCCCCGATGGAGATATCCTCTCTTTCGCCCAAGAAAGATTGATTGAACCATCAATAATTCGGAGCGTGAAGTGCAATTAGATCAATTTATTGGGGGATCCATATTATCAATTAGAAGAATTTATGGTTGGCTTGGACCAATAAAATGAAGTATACAGGCTCCGTTCAGAAAATACCAAATTGGCAATCTATGTATGATTACCACTCGTATCATAAATGATTCCTTTATACCATATGAGTGATCTCATACTGCCAATCAATGGAGTAATATGATGAATACATCATATATTGGGTGGAAGACATGAAACGAATTGAAAAAAAAAGAAGTCGTAGCAAAAAGAAGTGGTACTGAGATTATTTGTCCTATATGTGCAAATAGAATTCGGGCAGATCTTTACCCGGAGTAGAGCATAAACCTAAAAGAATTGAAGAGGCCCATTCAGGAACAAGAAAATTACATCGTGATTTGGATCTCGATGAAACAATACATCAATGAGAGGTTAGTTCGATAAGTTCAGTGAATTCTAGGGAAGCAAGTCAAGTCAAAACTCATGTTTCTTGAAAAATGGAAGAAAAAGCCCCTTCGTTAGGAAAAACCCTGCTACGAAAAGAGAAAAGGGCTGGAATCGACACATTGATTCTTTTTTTGTTTCGCAATTTTTATTTTTTGAACCGTATGCATCCAAAGGTGCGTGTACGGTTCCTAAAGGATACAATTTTGTCCTAATCAACCGACTTTATCGAGAAAGATTACTTTTTTTAGGCCAAGAGGTTGATAGCGAGATCTCGAATCAACTTGTTGGTCTCATGGTATATCTCAGCATAGAGGATGATACCAGGGATCTTTATTTGTTTATAAACTCTCCCGGCGGATGGGTAATACCAGGAATATCTATTTATGATACTATGCAATTTGTGCCACCAGATGTGCATACAATATGCATGGGATTAGCCGCTTCAATGGGATCTTTCATCCTGGTCGGAGGAGAAATTACCAAACGTCTAGCATTCCCTCACGCTTGGCGCCAATGAGTTTTTTATTTGAGAGAAAAAGAAGACTATGCCTTCGCCATATGGAATATAAATAATAAGTAATAATAGCATGGCACTTCGAGTTCGATATGAGCAAACCATTCTCGTTTTTTCATAACATGAGATTATGTATCGAGATAGTAGTATGAAACAAAGGTTATTTCCGATTTGATCTTATGTATCGGGGTTCCATTTCAGCGTCACAAACCTTTTTGCTTCCACACCAGAAGTCTCTTTCCGATATTTATGTTATGAAAGAGTATGAAAAAAAAAAAAAGATTCTTTTTTCCTTATTTGATCGGATCAAAAAGAAACTTTGGGATTGCTGAATCTCAGACGAGATAAATATATAAAGCAACGGAACCATCATAGTATTTTTTGACTCCTACGAAAGGAAGGATGGTAAATGGATCATTCAACGATCTGAGTCTGATGGATTCTATTTGTCTCTTTCTTTGATGGAAGGGAAAAAGAAATTCCATTGCAGAGCCGTATGCAATGCACAAAAGATGCCTGTACGGTTGTTCAATTCTATCTTTTTCTTCTTGTTTGTTATTCTTTATCCCTTCCTTTCGCCCGATCATGCGAGATAGAGGAATCGTTTATTATGTTATATCATCAGGGTTATGATCCACCAACCTGCTAGTTCTTTTTATGAGGCACCCACAGGAGAATTTATCCTGGAAGCGGAAGAACTACTGAAACTCCGCGAAATCCTCACAAGGGTTTATGTACAAAGAACGGGCAATCCTTTATGGGTTGTATCCGAAGACATGGAAAGAGATGTTTTTATGTCAGCAGCAGAAGCCCAAGCTCATGGCATTGTTGATCTTGTAGCGGTCGAAAATACCGGGGATTTCGCATAAATCCGTGATTCCATTTCGAATCATAATTCGAATGAACCGTGATTTGATCTTTTATCTTCTTACGCGGGTAAAATAAAATAGTAAATGGAAGTAATTCATAATCATCCGGTTAGGATCGATCTAAACCAGCCCATTCTGTATACGATTCAACATGCCAACTATTAAACAACTTATTAGAAACACAAGACAGCCAATCAGAAATGTCACGAAATCCCCAGCTCTTCGAGGATGTCCTCAGCGTCGAGGAACATGTACTAGGGTGTATGTGCGACTCGTTCAGATCATGAGCTAGAACAAATGAGACGATTTTTCCAGTCTCAATGACCAGTACCAATGAATGGGATAGAATGGAAGAACTCCATTCACTATCTAAAAATAAAGATCTATCATATACCTCTATTGTGTATGGAATTTATGGTTTCCATTGGTGCAAATCCAATCACCTCGATTTGAGATGAAAAGCAATTCTCCATTGGTAGCAAATGGTTATCCATTAAGCGGGGGAAATGGTATTTAAGAAGCAGAAAGATTATGCTCCTACTCTTGCAAGAACGGACTAACAGGGTCAGCTACCTAGCCAACCTTCATAATTAAATGCCGTCACTGTATGAATAGATCTCATTGTGAAAAGACCTATTACTGGATAATTCATGGGTAGAGCCAAAGAGTGTGAACTGTACAAGTTACCAATAACATTGATTAAATGAGGGAAGGGGCTCCGGTGTATAGAGAGGGCCTCACCGTTTAAGAAGTAACCATAGAAACGATGGAAGCCACTATTTATTTATTTATCCATTTACATTTACTACCTATTTATTTTATACCTATTTTATACCAAATATCGGTAAAATTTCTTATTTTGAGGTGAAATAAATGCCTGGAAGAAATAAAAAATCGTGGTTGGGAAGGTCATAGTAGCAAAAGCCATTGGAATTTGTATTTTATACATCGGAAGAATCCGTTTTGTTATTAATAAACCAGGAGAGGGGAAAAGAATGACTGAAAGAAAAGAAATCGATTAGTTATTCATCAAAGTTTAATTTGATTCAATGACCAGAGTTAGACGAGGATATATAGCTCGGAGACGTCGAACAAAAATTCGTTTATTTGCATCAACCTTTCGAGGGGCCCATTCAAGACTTACTCGAACTACTACTCAACAGAAAATGAGAGCTTTGGTGTCCACTCATCGGGATAGAGGCAGGCGAAAGAGAGATTTTCGTCGTTTGTGGATCACTCGGATAAATGCAGTAACTCGTGAGAATAGGGTATCCTATAGTTATAGTCGATTAATACATGATCTGTACAAGAGGCAGTTGCTTCTTAATCGTAAAATACTTGCACAAATAGCTATATCAAATAGGAATTGTCTTTACATGATTTCCAATGAGATCATCAAATAAGGAGATTGGAAGGAATTCACCGGAATGATTTAAACGGAGTTCCCCGGAGAATGACCTCCGGGAAGGTAGAGTAGAAATTAATATGATAAGATAAGTAGTAGGAATGAACGAACACGTTTCAAAAAAAAACAGATTTCTTCTTCTCCCATTCTTTTTTTTATTCTATTACGACGCAACAATCAAATCTCTCGGCTTTTTCGAACAAAACATCAATCAATCTGATTTTGAATTCCAATTAGAGTTGTTTTGATTCAATTGAGGAGTAGGCCTATTTATTTCTGGTTCTAGGACCAGTAGTTCTAGGGATCGACTCGGTTTTCTCAAATTGTTTCTCATTATTAAGAAAAGGTAACGAAGATAAAATACGAGCTTGTTTTATAGCAATAGTAATTAATCGTTGTTGTTTCAAGGTCAATCTATTCACTCGTCTAGATAATATTTTTCCCTGTTCACTAATAAATTGACTAATTAAACTCATGTTTCTATAATCAATTCGATCCCCCGATCCAATTGGGGGCAAACGCCTACGAAAAGATCGCTTGGATTTACGAAAGAGTCGCTTGGATTTATCCATGGTTTATTCCTTATCTCTAAAATCCCATTTCTTCATTCATTTCGGATCCGACCGAAATAGGACTTGATTTGTTTATATATATATAATTTCTTCCTGTTCCTTGGAAGGATGGTACACGTGTTCCGTTCGATCTATTTTTTTATCTCCCCATGAATCGTATGCTTGTAACAATAAGGACAGAATTTTCTCAATTCCAATCGACTAGGTGTATTGTGTCGATTCTTTTGAGTAATATATCTGGAAGTGCCTCGCGATTCTTTATTGAAATCATTTCGGACACAACTGGTACATTGCAAAATAACTATTCCTCTGACATCTTTACCCTTGGCCATGAACCTCCTTTGGATTCACTCAATTCTTCTATTTTCGATCCGAACCGAAGAAGAAGAAAGGAACGAAAAATAAATAGAAAATAGGTTGCTAACTCGAAATCCAATTATGAAAGATTTCGTTGCAATCAATAAAGTAATAAAATCATAAGTAATACAATTATTTCTAACTATTCATTATTCCTAATCCCAGCATTTCATTTACTATCTTATATGATCTCGAACAGCCTGCCCTAGAGCCCCATTTCTATTTCTGTTCTACCTCTATTAATTCTATCCTGAACCCGAGTTTGACTGAGGTTCAATCCACTTTTATTCTTTCTCTTTCCTTCCTATCCTAAAGAACTGAAAAAAAAAGGGGGGGGGGGGGGTTGGTCACAGAGAATTTATTGTATCTCTAATCTTCTTCATTCATCCATTCCCATATCAATAACTAGAATGAAAAAAAGGGGAATACCAACGCATCTGGGAATAAACGATTGATCTCTATCAATAGACCTGCTAAAGACCCAAACCATAGAGTAGTTAGCACAGGTGCCACGGAGAGATATGTTTTTATATCTCGCATTGAAAATCCTCCTTCTTTATTGGAATACATATATGATCAGATGCATATGTAGTTAAAGATCACTTGTATTTGTACGCGGAATCCCTAACTAAAATGGATATGTACAATGATCCGGTAGATGAGATCCACTTGTACCTAAAACAGAAAAAGATGACCCCCTCTTCCTGAGCATTACCGATAAATATTAATTCTTTTATACGTTAGGTTTCATATGTATATAATTCTTTTATTATATGAGATATGAGACCAAAAAGAAGAAATGGCAAGAGAAATTGTATATAGATAGAGGAAATAACGATGTGGAAAACAAGACAGGGATTCTCTACAATGACACTGTACAATAATTAAAAGGGATGTAGCGCAGCTTGGTAGCGCGTTTGTTTTGGGTACAAAATGTCACGGGTTCAAATCCTGTCATCCCTACCTATTATTTTTCCTATGTCCAGTAACGAGGGGTCAATTGAGATCGATGAAAATTGGACATAATCTTTTATTTTATGATACTATATGCAATGCATGCAAAATGTATTGGGGGTACAAAAAGAATCCTTTTCTTGACAGTCGTATCTGCTGTCATAAGAAAGCGCTCTTAGTTCAGTTCGGTAGAACGTGGGTCTCCAAAACCCGATGTCGTAGGTTCAAATCCTACAGAGCGTGATTCTGTTCTTGTAATGTCGAATCACAATAAAACAACTTCACTAACTTGAATTGCAACCTGAATTTGACCCCCTGCAGATTAAGGAGGAGGTCAATCAAAAAAAAGATGTTACTC